ATAAATTTGGCAAATGCTTGGAGAGGTGTATTTTGTTCTTTTCATTACTAATTAAAAAAAGAAAAATCTCATCGATCAAATCCTTGTAGATTTCAAATTGAATTAGGAGTTTCGCGTACAAAACAAAAAAAAGGGGCCCTTAATCACATATAAACCAAATCATATATGTATTATATGTATTACAAGATCAATTCTTTATTAGAATTCCAATAAAGAAGGAGAATTTAAAATGCGAAATCTAAAAACATATTTATCCGTGGCGCCAGTAATAAGTACCCTATGGTTCAGTTCTTTAGCAGGTCTGTTAATAGAGATCAATCGTTTTTTCCCGGATGCGTTGACATTCCCCTTTTTTTCATTCTAATTATTAACACGGGGGGTGAGGAAGATTAGAGAAATATCTGTGAATACTACCTCCCCTCTTTTTTTATTCGAATAAGTTCGAAAAGAAAAAGAATTAAAGAAAAAGAATTAAAGTAAATTCTCCGCTCAGCGAACCTCGTAACTTGAGGGCGGGCTTAAAGGAAATTACCTTCAATGAAATTAAGAGAACAGAAGTGCAAATGCGGTTGCGGCAACAGTATCAGAGAAGATGTTTAACTAAAATGCAAATATTGTACTGCAATTTGAATCGAAACTTCTAATGTAAATTAGACATGCACATGTATTTCGTCGTGTAGAAAAAAGTGCATTTAGTTAGTTGTACACCCCCTGCATTTCACTTTATTCACTTTATTCTATACATTTACTTAGAATATACTTAGTATAATCTAATTTAAGATTATTGTACTACTTATTTTGACTATATTGGTTGCAAAAAAATCTCTCATAATTGGATTTGGAGTTAGCAACTTCTATTTTTTGCATTCCTTTCTTGGTCGTTTCGGATCGCAAAATAAAAGAGTTTTTTGAATAAAAAAACCAAAAGGAGGTTGGTTCATGGCCAAGGGTAAAAAAAAGGGTAAAAAAAAGAGTAAAGATGTCCGAGTAGGGGTTATTTTGGAATGTAACAGTTGTCTTCGAAACAGCGTTAATAAGAGATCAACAGGTATTTCCAGATATATTACTCAAAAGAATCAACACAATACGCCCAGTCCATTGGAATTGAGAAAATTCTGTCCCTATTGTTCCAAACATACAATTCATGGAGAGATAAAGAAATAGATGGAATCGATTATCTGCATGTCACCTTTACAACTACAAAAGAAAATATTAATATATCATATGTTAATACATATTTAAATATCAAAGTATAAACAAGCAAAATTTGATTTCTTAATTATGAATAATTATAATTAGTCAATCTGGTCGAATGAAATCGAATTTTCGCAATATACAAAATAATAATGGAGAAACAAACCATGGATAAGGATAAATCCAAGAAGTCTTTTCGTAAGCCTGAAGAGTCTAAGCCCGAAGAGTCTAAGCCCAAGCAGGCTAAGCCGAAGCAGTCTAAGCCCAAGCAGTCTAAGCCCAAGCAGTCTAAGCCCAAGCAGTCTAAGCCGAAGCAGTCTAAGCCCAAGCAGTCTATTCCTAAGCCTCCTTCCAAAGACCGGCGGATTTTTTACGCAAATCTACGTTTGCTTAATCGATTTATTAGTGAACAAGGAAAAATATTATCTAGACGGGTGACTAAAGTGACTTTAAGACAACAACGAAAAATTACGCGTGCTATAAAACAAGCTCGTATTTTAGCTTTATTACCCTTTGTTAATAACGAAAAAAGAAAGAAATTTCTAAAAGATCTAAAAGATCATCAAAGAAAAGATAAGAAAGGAAAATTAAGAAAAGGCAAACAGGTCCACAAATTAAGAAAAGGCAAACAGGTCCACAAATTAAGAAAAGGCAAACAGGTCCACAAATTAAGAAAAGGCAAACAGGTCCATTCGAATAAAAAAAAGGAATCAAATCCATCCAACTCAAACGGCAATTGAGGTTTTGTTCGAAAAATAGGAGAATCCAGATTTTGTGGTGTAAAAAAAACGAATTTTGGAAGAAGAAAACCTCTTTCTTTTTTATTTTAATGAACGTTTTTAATTATATTATCATCATATTTTATCATAGTCATTTCTATTCTACCTTCCCCCAATTTATTCTCCAAATCATATATCGTCTACAACTTCCTTTTTTAGCTCGTCTACAACTTGCTCATCCGAAATTTTCTCGGATGCAACTTGCTCGTGATTTGCATTCGTGCTAGGCGAGACGTCACCAAAATCATACCTAGTGCGATAGGTACCGCCATGTACCACAGCAAAGAAACAAAAGTAGGCACTTGAATCAAAAAAAAGTTGACACTTAATTCCAAATCGACTCGACTAATCGAGTTGATTTTCCACATTTCTAGGAGTATGTCTATGTTTCTGCTTTACGAATATGATGTTTTTTGGGCATTTCTGATAATATCAAGTTTGATTCCTATTTTGGCATTTTTGATTTCCAGTGTTTTATCCCCGATTAGCAAAGGACCAGAGAAACGTTCTGGTTATGAATCAGGTAT